ACGACATCGGGTTTTGGAGACCCACGTTCTACCGAACTGAACTAAGAGCGCTTTCTTATCACAACAGATAAGACTATAAGGAAGAGTACTTTTTTTTTTGTAACTCCAATACCTCTTGCATGCATATAGTATTATATAGTATATGATATAGTATAAAATGATAGATATACTATAAAAAAGAATTATGTATGCACGATGAAAATTGATTTCATTACTGCTCAGAGGAGAAGTAATAGGTAGGGATGACAGGATTTGAACCCGTGACATTTTGTACCCAAAACAAACGCGCTACCAGGCTGCGCTACATCCCTTTCAATTGGTCTACAGTGTCATTGTAGAGAATCCTTGTCTTGTTTTCCAAATCCTGATTTTTTATATCCCTTGATATACATTTTATATCCCTTGATATACATACAAGTTATCTTGCCATTTTTTTTTGTCTCATATAAGATATAATAATATATATATATCTAATATATATTCTAATAGTAATCTATATTATTAGATATATATTATCTAATAATATCTTAATATTATATATTATTAAATATATGAATATGAAACCCATTGTAAAAAAAACTAAAAAATGAAGATTTTTTTAGAATGCTCAGATAAAAAGGGATATATTTTACGGTTTTAAGAAAGGGAAAATCTTATCTACCGAACGAATCTGTGTACATTTCAATTGGAATTAGGAATTCCGTGTATAAATCCAAGGGGTCCTTAACTACTTATACAGCGATCATATATGTATTAACATTATACATTACAAAAAAAAATAAAGAAGGAGGATTTTCCATGCGAGACCTAAAAACATATCTTTCCGTGGCACCGGTACTAAGTACTCTATGGTTCGGGGCTTTAGCAGGTCTATTGATAGAGATCAATCGATTATTCCCGGATGCGTTGACATTCCCTTTTTTTTCATTCTAGTTATTAACATGGGAGGGGGTGAAGAAGATTAGAGAGAGAATCAAAAGATCTGTGACTAATACCTCCTCCTCTTTTCTTTATTTTACTTATTTTTTTTATTTGACTTAATTGTAAGTAATTCTATTTTATCTAAAAGAAAAGAGAAAAGAGGAAAGGGAAATAAAAAAGTGGATTCAACCTTGTCGAAATTCGGGTTTTTAATTCATTTGATAAATCATCTAGTGAAAATGGAAATAAAAACGTGTCTAAGACAAGAATATCATACAAGATAGTAAAATGAAATACTATACTTACACTTAACTTACACTTACTTCGACTTAGAATAGAATTTTATTCTAAATAAAACTGAATAGAATTCGAAATAATTATTTTAATTAATTTAATTAATTAAATTCAAACTTTATAAGTAATAAAAATAATAAGTAATTGTAATTTAAAGTTAAGTAAAGTAATAATAATATAGTAAAAGTATTTTAAGTATAAGTAATAGTAAATAAATATTGCTATTAATTATTATATTGGGTTGTGATTGCAACGAAATAATCTTTCAAAATTTCGAGTTAGCAACTTCTATTTATTTTTTGATTTTTTTCCTTCCCTTTTCCCTTTAAATTGGAAAATCGAAGAGTTGGTTGAATCAAAAACTCATCAAAAACTTAAAGAAAGGGGGTTCATGGCCAAGGGTAAAGAAGTCCGCGTAACGGTTATTTTAGAATGTACTAATTGTGTTCGAAAGGGTGTTAATAAAGAATCAAAAGGTATTTCCAGATATATTACTCAAAAGAATCGACACAATACTCCTAGTCGATTAGAATTGAAAAAATTCTGTCCCTATTGTTACAAACATACAATTCACGGGGAGATAAAGAAATAGATCGAATCAAGATGTGTCACTTTACAGGGAAGGGGACTCCATAATACTATAATATTATTATATAGAAATACCATGTTTAGAAATACTATATTAGATATAGAACAAAATTTCTATAATATAGCTAAAATCTATAAATCTATAATAGAACTTAGAAATAGAACTTCAATTAAAATATTAATAAATAAATATTAATAAATATAAGTATTTAAAAATTAATATAAAAATAAAAAAGAAAAAATAAAATAGAAAAAAAAACCAAAAAAAATCCCCCTTTTTAATCCTAAATCATTTTTGATGAGATTGAAATAGGGTTTTCGGGATAAGGAATAAACAAACCATGGATAAATCCAAGCGATTCTTTCTTAAATCCAAGCGATCTTTTCGTAGGCGTTTGCCCCCGATCCAATCGGGGGATCGAATTAATTATAGAAACATGAGTTTAATTAGTCGATTTATTAGTGAACAAGGAAAAATATTATCTAGACGGGTAAATAGGTTGACCTTAAAACAACAAAGATTAATTACTATTGCTATAAAACAAGCTCGTATTTTATCTTTGTTACCTTTTCTTAATAATAATGAGAAACAATTTGAAAGAGGCGAGTCGACCGTTAGAACTATTGGTCTTAGAACCAGAAATAAATAAAAAATAAGTTTACTCTTCAATTGAATCCAAATTTCAATTTGAACTCAAACACAGATTAATGTTTTGTTCGAAAAATTCGAGGATCCAGATTTTGATTGTCGTATTGTAAGAAAAAAAAGAGGAATGGGGAAGAAGAAATTTTGTTTTATTGACTATTCGGCGCGGCGTGTTCACTCATTTTATTTTGAGCGGCTTTATCATATTTTTTCATATTTATTTCTACTCTACCTTCCCGAATTCATTCTCCGGCGAAACTCCATTTAAAATATTGTGTCGGATTCATTCCTTTTACTTATTTTATGATTTCATTGGAAATCATATAAAGACAATTCCTATTAAATATAGCTATTTGTGCAAGTATTTTACGATTCAGAAGCAACTGTCTCTTGTACAGATTGTGTATAAATCTGCTATAACTATAGGATACCCCACTCTCTCGAATTACTGCATTTATTCGAGTGATCCACAAACGACGAAAATCTCTCTTTTGCCTATCTCTATCTCGATGAGACGAAACCAAAGCTCTTATTCTCTGTTGAATAATAGTTCGAGTAAGTCTTGAATGAGCCCCCCTAAAGCTTGATGCAAATAAACGAATTTTTGCTCTACGTCTCCGAGCTATATATCCTTGTCTAATTCTGGTCATTGAATAAATGAATTTTAATGAATAACTAATAGATTTCTTTCAGTTATTCTTTTCCTATTTCCTAGTTTATTAATAACAAAACGGATTCTTCCAATGTATAAAATAAAAATTTCAATGGCTTTTGCTACTATAACCTTCCCGACCACAATTTGTCTTTTTTATAGGTATTGCGCCTCAAATTGTATTGATACCGGGTATCAAAAAACATAAAAGGGTAATAAATAGAAATGAATAAATAAAGAGTGGGTTCCATCGTTTCTATGGTTACGTCTTAATTAAACGGTGAGGTCCTCTCTATACACCGGAGCCCTTTACTTCATTTTATCAATGCGGGAACTTGTACAGTTCAAATTCTTTGGCTCTACCCATGAATTATCTAGTCATAGGTCTTTCACAATAAGATCTACCTATACAGTAACGATATTTCATTATGAAGATTAGCTGGGTAGCTGACCCTCTTAGTCCGTTTTTGAAAGAGTAGAGACATCGGATTTCGGCTTTGAAAATAGGATTTCCCTCGCTTAATGGATAACCATTTGTTACCAATGAGGAATTTTTTTCATCTTCAATTCCGAAAGGAAATGATTGGATTTGCACCAATGAAAACCATAAATTTCAACACAATAAAATAGAAGGATATAATAGATCTTTTTTTTTTAGATAGTGAATGGCCTTTTTCCTTCCATTTTATCCTCTTCACTGGTACTGATCAGAAAAGGGGTTTCCTTTAGTTTGTCCCAGCGAGGATCTGAACGAGTCGCACATACACCCTAGTACATGTTCCTCGGCGCTGAGGACATCCCCGAAGAGCAGGGGATTTCGTGACATTTCTGATTGGCTGTCTTGTGTTTCTAATAAGTTGTTTAATAGTTGGCATGTTGAATCGTATACATAATGAATGAGCTGGTTTAGATCGATCCTAACCGGTTGCTTATGAATTATTTCTCTATTTCTTCTATTTCTATTTAATAGATGAATAGAATATTATTTAACCCAGCCAGTAAGTAATAAGTAAAAAGTGAAGTAAAAAATCTCAAGTTGCGGATTTACGTAGGATTACTACTATTTTTTTTTAGTCTATTTTTAGTCAACCGCTACAAGATCAACAATTCCATAAGCTTGGGCTTCTGTTGCTGACATAAAAACATCCCTTTCCATATCTTCGGATACAGCCCATAAAGGTTTGCCTGTTCTTTGTACATAAACCCTTGTGATGCTTTCACGCAGTTTCAATAGTTCTTCTGCTTCCAGGATAAATTCTCCCGTTTGTGCCTCATAAAAAGAACTCGCGGGTTGATGTATCATTACCCTGATGATATATATAACAAACAAAAGGTTAATCTATCTCGTATGATGAGGCGAGAATAAGAGATAAAGAATTAAAAAAAAAAAAAGATAGAATTGAGCAACCGTACAGGCATAGGCATCTTTTGCACATTGCATACGGCTCCACAATGGAATTCGCTTCGATCTTCAAAGAAAGAGAAATATATATAGATAAGATTCATTTTCTCAGATCCGGATCGACAAATGATCCAATTACCATCCTTCCTTTCAGTATAGTTAAAAAATACTATGATGGCTCCGTTGCTTTTTTTATATATTTTATCTCGTTTGTGATTCAGCAATCCAAAAGTTTTTTCCTAATCTTTCTTTCATAAGAATACCATAAATATTGTTAAAAGTCTTCGAGGTGAAAACCAAAAAGTTTGTGACGCTGAAAAAAGGGCCCCGAATAAAATCAGGAATACCCTTTATTTTATACTAATTTCATACTCCTCTTTCGATATATAATCTATGTTAAAAAAAAAATGCATATCGAATTCGAAGTGCCATGCTATTATTACTTAATATTCATATTCATATTTTATACGGCGAAGGCATAGTCTTTTTTTTTTCTT